CCCCATCTTTAATTCCAGGGTTTCTCTGAATTTGAAAGTTGTCACTTCGTATGTTTCCATACCAAGGCTCAATCCAATTAAGTCCGTAGCGTCTACCAATTTCGCCATATCCCCCTATTTTATACTACGCTGAAATCAAAGCGGTGTATTTTTTTTCAATACGAATTTCAGTAAATACCGCTTGATTGGATTTCTATTTATATGGAAATCAAAACTCTATAAACTAAAAAAGTGGGTCTTGTTGTTTGAATTTATTGCCTATTTTGTTTAATGTCTATTGGATACCCAAGGCCGACACCCACATTTGATACAACCCAAAATGATTCTATCATTTCTGTTTATGCAATTCAATAGAAATTGATACATGTCATAATATATATATGCTTCTCTTATTATCATTATTTTTTTTTGATGCATTTGAAATACTTGAACGGTCGATTCTTTTTTTGTCTTTAACTTCCGAGAAAATAACTCAAAAAAGGTATTTGATACAATATCAATCATTTTGTATCTAGTTATTAAAAATATTAATCATTGATTATAGCTAAAACGAAACTAATTATTTCAGTAATTTTGAAATTTGTTATTAGAAATATTTGAATTAGTTAGCATTTTGAATTCTTTAGAATTCCTAGAATTCTAATACATTAACATTTTCAAATACCTTATTGAAAGAAGTTTATGTTAAGTGTTGAGAAACAGAAAATGGATATCCATTTTATATCACTAAAATTTATTAATATAATAATTAGAATTTAATATTTAATAAAATTTCATATTTAATAATAAATTTAATAATAAAATAAGAATTAGAATAAATAATCTAATTACTAATTAGTATTTTCTAGAATATTGATCAATATCAAAAAAATAGAAATCTATAGCTATTGCTATTATGAATAGCTAATACTGAATAATTCATATTAATCGAAAAAAAAAAAGATCCTATTCGTTTACGATGCATACACAATTTTTGCTCTATTTGAGCCCGCTTAGCTCAGAGGTTAGAGCATCGCATTTGTAATGCGATGGTCATCGGTTCGATTCCGATAGCCGGCTTTTGTCTATTTGTTTTGATTTTCACATGATTGAGAGTGTATTTTTGAAATCAAAGAACATTGAAATGGCTTTTTCCCTTTTTTCCAAGGGTTGCCGACCTATTATATGCCCCATTTCAATTAGCAAAAAAATAGTAAGAATTCGGTTTCGGCAGAACAAAAAGAAAAGAGGATTCTTTTTTTTTCTAATAAATTTCTATTGATATGATATATAAATTAATATAGAAAGAAAATGATTTCTATCCATTTCTATACATAAATCAAAAATGGTAATTCTATTACTCCAATTCAATCCATTTCTTAATTCTTTTTAGGACAATACTTCATTGTATTATTATTATTGTATTGTATTTCGCCTCGCTTAATTTATCAATTTATTTAGTTCAGTTTGTTTATGTCCAAACAAAAAAGGAGTCTTCATGTCGCGTTATAGGGGGCCTCGTTTCAAAAAAATACGTCGTCTTGGGGCTTTACCAGGTCTAACTAGTAAAGGGCCTAGAGCCGGAAGCGATTTTAGAAACCAATCGCGCTCTGGGAAAAAATCTCAATATCGTATTCGTTTAGAAGAAAAACAAAAATTGCGTTTTCATTATGGTCTTACAGAACGACAATTACTAAAATATGTTTGTATAGCCGGAAAAGCCAAGGGGTCAACAGGTCGGGTTTTACTACAATTACTTGAGATGCGTTTGGATAACATCCTTTTCCGATTGGGTATGGCTTCGACTATTCCCCAAGCCCGCCAATTAGTTAACCATAGACATATTTTAGTTAATGACCGTATAGTAGATATACCAAGTTATCGCTGCAAACCACACGATATTATTACGGCGAGCCATGCTCAAAAATCTAGAGATATGATTCAAAGTTATCTTAATTCATCTCCTCATGAGGAAGTTCCAAAACATTTGACTCTTCACCCATTCCAATATAAAGGATTAGTCAATCAAATAATCGAGAGTAAATCGATTGGTTTGAAAATAAATGAATTGCTAGTCGTAGAATATTATTCGCGGCAAACTTAAACTTAACTCAACTAAGAAGGGGTTTGGACAACTTTATTACTCCTACCCCCTTTCCTTCCCATAAAAAAAGTAACTAAAAAAGGACGTAGGATAAAGTACTTATCCAGGGAATAGCAATAGCAAATCGATATCAAAATTACCGAGGGTTCGATTTTGAATTTGAGTATGTGTTGTTCTTTGATACATTGTGTTCATTAAGATTGGTAAATTAGTTGAGGGTACGGAAAGAGAGGGATTCGAACCCTCGGTAAACAAAAGCCTACATAGCAGTTCCAATGCTACGCCTTGAACCACTCAGCCATCTCTCCTACGTAATGATTATGCCCCATCAACCGAATCAATAGCGAGCCACTTTTATTTTTACTTTACTCGATCCTTCAAAAATTCCGGGCAATCAATTCGAAAAAAAGTATGAAAAAACAAAAAGAGGAAAGATATCGATTTTTTAGATATCCATTTATGTTATCTAGTGCTCCCATCCTTTTCGGATATTTTGACACGAATTCAATCAATCGTAAGGAATCAACTAATCGATCTATCTATTTTGTTTTTTTCTTCAATTTCTAGATGAGATGGGAATCAGACTAGGACCTCTTCATTCTTATACTAGTCGACTAGATTTGTATGAAATCGAAACTATTTCTTATTATTTTATTTAATTCCGGTCAAAAATCAAAAAGAAAGAATTTAAGGAAGAGGAGTTTTCAAATTTTGAAAATTCTGTTTTTATGTTATTTCGTAGTGTCCAATTCCTTTGTTTGTGGGGAATTATTTTCTTACGAAAGGTAATGAAAAGAATTTGAGAGTGGATTGCTATCTATGACTAAATCGAGTATAAATGGAAATTTTATTGATAAAACCTTTTCAATTGTAGCCAATATCTTATTACGAATAATTCCGACAACTTCAGGAGAAAAGGAGGCATTTACCTATTACAGAGATGGTGTGATTTGATCATTAGTTTACATATCTTTTCGATCTCAATTTTATTTACCGCCTCAGTCTTATAAGACTGCCGCATGATTTCGGACTAGAAAAAAAAAAATGAAATAAATCTACGCTTTTTGAAGGTGAGGTTTGTAAAAAAAAACAATCCCTTCTGTCGTGTATCCCCGATTAATGCAGCCTCAGATGCTTGAATTGTCGATTCTAGTAGTGAGCCAGAGGTTAAAACTTATGAATCTGTATTGCGGTGCGAGTCAACCCTCATCCATTAGAATCAATAGACAGTATAGGAGAAGAAGCACTACACCTAGAAATTAACAATACGCAGACTTTGACTTTGATCGAAATTATCGCCTTCCTTATTGAGATCGAAACTAAAATGGTTGGGACAACAAACATCCATCTCGTTCCTATTTTGGATACCTGTATAACCATCGAAGACTGTTGAAGTGACCAATTCCTGGAAATTAAAGGGCGTAGGGGACAAAGAAATTGTTGAAGTTACCATTTTTTATTTAAGATTAACCCATTTGATGTTAAAAAAATCTTTGGCAGGAAGGTTGGCTAGAGATTTCTTGTAAAAACCCTAGCCCCACTCAGTCCATAAGGAGAATTTTGCACTCTTTTTTGATTCCATGTATTATTCTCATTATGCACCTAAGGGAGGAGCCGTATGAGGTGAAAATCTCACGTATGGTTCTGGAACGGAGATTCTTAAAAATGAACGACGACCGTAACGGATGTCGGCTCAATCCGAAGGAAATTATGCAGAAGCTTTACAGAATTATTATGAAGCTATGCGACTAGAAATTGATCCTTATGATCGAAGTTATATACTCTATAACATAGGCCTTATTCACACAAGGAACGGAGAACATACGAAAGCTTTAGAATATTATTTTAGAGCACTCGAACGAAACCCCTTCTTACCACAAGCTTTTAATAATATGGCTGTGATCTGTCATTACGTGCGGCTATCTCCACTATAGAAAGAAAAAAGGAAAGAGAAAAGAGTAGTAAATACTAGAAAAAAAAATGGGTTTTTCTACATAAGCATCGTCCACAAAACGATTTTTATCAGCTGTAGCAAAGAAAGGAACTTCTTAGAAGTCGAAATATCAAGAAATAGATATGCCTAGATACTTTCTTCTATATTCTATGGATAAAGGATCCAATTGATAAAGAAAGCGCCGTCAAGATCAATTAGTGATGTTTTGGGACGATACAATAATAACTGCTTACTTAATTTAAGTCATGATACAAGAAAAAAGTTAGGAATCGACGTATGTAATAAAGTCGATCCCCTAAGGTATTGAGCAGCGGTGTAGCATCAGATCCCAAAGATAGTAAGTCTTTGTTTTTCTTTCTAGTTTTAATAGAATTTAAAATGAAAATAGAAAGAAAATGAAATAAAATATAGGAATATGAAGAAAAGACTTTTTCTAAGATTCTCTATAAAATCAGTTTTTCTATGAAACCGAGATAGTTACCTTTGAGAAACTTCTAGCAATATTGTAAATGCCTATGTTGAGGGTGGGAGAAAAGATAAAACGAAAAAAAAAATTCATTATTAATATGAAACCAAATTCAAGTTTGAAACTCATACAATTAATCTCTTTTTGTTAACCCGATAAACAAAAAAAAACAAGGGGGAGAGATCTCTGAGAAATCTCATTCTATTAGATATTAGATGGTGTAGATTGAAAAAACGGGATACCACAAGAATTGTGAGCCGTATGAGTTAGGAAACTCTCAAGTACGGTTCTCGAGGAAGGAATTGAACAGCCTATTCTGACCGGGGGGAACAGGCCATTCGACAGGGAGATTCTGAAATTGCGGAAGCTTGGTTTGATCAAGCCGCTGAGTATTGGAAACAGGCTATAGCGCTTACTCCCAGTAATTATATTGAAGCCCAAAATTGGTTGAAGATCACAAGGCGTTTCGAATAAGAGCACTCTTTTTTGATTTATTA